ATAACAGAAAAGCCTTCTCTCGAATTCGAGGATGTGACACAAATAATGACTCTCTTCGCCGGGATGTCAGCAGGTTAGGCAGCTGTAAGGTTTTTTATATTCGGTGGAAGGCAGGCTGAAACTCTGCCCCAACCAAGTGAAACTAAGGGTCTGAAAGAGTTCACGATCTGATCTATGGGGTGTTAACCCTCGGAGGACGGCTAAGAATGTCCATTAAAAGGAGCGGACCAATGGGGTCGTTTTTCAAGCACGAATAGAACGATCTAAAGGGGTGTGCAACCTAGAGAGATGGCCGTATCTCTTTGATGAATGTGGTATCGAGGTTCGGTTCATTTGGAAAAGAGGTCAGTCTTAGGGGAGAACGGAACCAAGCCTAAGGAACTTCAATCCCTATTGGTAGTTCACCCGCTAGGGGACATGTCCTACGTCCACTGACTCTGCTCTTAGTACAGTATAGTATAGGAAGTCCTTGTTTGAGTGAGAGCTTCTAGAATGCCATTCATTTCGCAATAAAAAACTTTTCCACATAGAGGTTTCAACCACTTAAGGCGAGAGTACATCCACAAATTGTATTGGATCGAGAAGAGTGCTCGGCCTTGGTGAAACAATTGTAGGTGTCAATGGACCGATTTCACTAGCGGAGCACTTTCTCCAATGTGCGCAAACAGAGATGCCACTTTCAATGATGGACACCGGCCCTTGTGTTAAAGTAGCATCGAGTTGTGCTTGGAAACCGGCAAGTTTCTAGCTGCCAGATAAGTGGTACCTTTAGAGTCCGGTAGGTCAGTTAAGACTCTGAAGTTGCCTAAATCTCTTCCTTATCTGCCGCTGTAGCTGCCTTCCTCGCTTCGCCTTCGGCTTTCAGAGTTGTGAACTAACCTCTTCCTTTTACAGCCAGACAACCGGCAGAAAAGCCGGGCATCTGAAGAACATAAGATCCGAGTTGCCGCCAGGCATAAAGAAAAGTAATATTGTCAACTAGGGCAATTGGCACAACCAGGCATCTCAAACATGGATAAAGGGGGAATCCGGCTTTCATTAGGATTAAATTCTTTTCATCCGAATGGCAAGGCTTGCTAACTAGCAGGATCGGTTATGCCATAAGTAGAGAGACCTTCGGAAGATTAAGGCACAACTCCTAACTCACTAATTCTCACAACAGTTAGTCGACCGAGAACACCTAACTAACACTCGCACCATTTGGCAACCTATCGGACTCGGCAAGGTCACTGACGTCTGGCAACTACAAGAAAACAATGCTCACTCCTAGTTTGAGTCGTCGAAGGCAAGGCAGCGAGTGAAGGAAGAGGAAAGCTATTAAGACGACTTTTAGCTACAAGCCCTAATAGCGTAATTAAGTCAACCAACAAGCCGATTGCGCAAACGCCTTAAAAACTATAGTAGCGGCTAGCTCACTAGCTGATAGAGATGCTGCCTCAAAAGCGGAAAAAGCAGCAAGATACTAAAAAAAAGCAAGGAGATTTATCTTACTTTACGAAGCGAGCAGCAGACTAGCTTACACCTTGCTAATGACATAAGTAAAGACACCAGCTTCAAAGCCCCTTGCTTGTAAGTAAGAGGTAGGTGACTAAGCAACTATGCTACTATTCGCACCCCAACCTAAAACCGACTACTGGAAATCCTACTAAGGGCGGGCATTATGATCAGCAACTCACTCTATGGAGAATTGCATTGCCGCCGCATATAGCATGGGGAATCTGGTTAGCGCACCCACATTTAGGAACAAAAGAAAGACTGACGAGCATTAAAATCTGTCTTAGCATTCTCCTTCGCCTCAAGACTAAGATCGTTGATGAAAGCAAGTCTGGAAGACCAGAAAATAAACTCCAGCGGTCCCCAGCTGGATTAAGCTAAGCTCCGACGGCTCTTAAAGAGGGAACCCCGGACTCTTACTCTTTCTTCGGCGGGAGAACGAACTTCTGCTACACGAGGACTCGGCGGCTCTCCTATTCCTATCTCATTCAGACTTGGATGACCTCTCTTTTTCAGACTAGCTTTCAAACCTAGGGACGGTTGAAGCCTATTAAAGAAGGGCCTGCCTTACTCTAACAAGTAAGCAAGTAAACCAATCCTTGCAGCGGAAAGGCCGATCTCTCTTTCTTAAGGGCGCTATATAATCCGTTCTTTGAGGAAGAGTAGCTGTTGTCTCTGTCTCCGGCAATGTCAGATCAGGAAGAGCCTTTTTTGGTTCTGTGATCAAATCAGCCAAAGCAAGAAGAATCCATTGTTGGAGTTGGAGGAATAGGCGATGCTAGACTCGAATGGCTATTTCGAAGAGGGCAAGTAGAAGGGCTTGATCCCTTTCGAGCTAACTTAACTGACAACAAGAGAAAGAAGAACAAGTATCGACACTTGAAAGCTTTAGTTTTGTTTCCAGCTTTTAGTGATTGATATCATACCAGTAGCCCTTCTTCCAACAAAGGTTCTTCTGCCTGCGGGTTCTGGAACAACTCCTTCTATAGCTGCCTGATTCGTGATCTCGACAAAGAATTTTCGAAAGGCTAGCAGCTGCCTGTAACCTATCTCAAAGAGAAGGCTTTGAATGTCATATGACTCCATTAAGAAAGTGGGGTGGGATAGCGCTTTCATCCTAGCTACGATCTTTCTGCGTAGAGATGGATTCGATCTTGAAGTTGAAGATTCTATATTCACCCATTCATTCAACTAAAAAAACCGATAAACAGAGAAGAGATCAAGATGATTAAATAATGAATACCAGAATCATTGATTGTACGAGCTCTTCAAATCAAGACTAGAATTCGATACATTCGATCCCAGAATTATCTCTATCCCACCTCCAATGAGATGTGTGTTAAGCATATGGTTTAGTGGCAGTTAGATCCTATTTTCTTTTTGATTCAATGCGGGAAATTTTCTTCATCTCCCACACCGGTTAGCAACCGAGATAAAAAAAAAGTGCTACTAAAGCGGGAAGGAGATCCATCCCACTTCCAATGCCAAGTCTTAAGCAAGCCTCCATCTTTCAAATCCCAACAGGGGTAAGATCTTAGTCTCTAAAAATAGAACAATTAGAGCATCCGGCTAACCAAAAGGTCAGTGCTCTATAGGATGAGAATGTAAGAGATTCGTACCCCTGGTCTTTTGATATCCTTAACTTTAAGGGTGAGTTTCCAAGTTTCGCCACGGCCAAAGAGTTGTTGTCAAAAACCACCCGCTATGTCATGAATGGCGATATTCTATACAAGCGTTCTCATGAGGGAATTCTCCGATCATGCAAATTGTAGAGTATAGTCCAGCCATGGATCAGTGCCATTCCTGAGTATGCGGAGGGCACGTAAACGCCCAAGCCTTTGCCAAGGATCAGGTACTGGCCAACTATGGAAAAGGACTGCAACCACTATGTGAAGCGCTGTGAAAAGGTGAAAGAACGCGCTTATCCATGCCCCGTCATCTTCCTTATATCCGATCACGTCTCCCTGGCCCTTTTCCACTTGGGGAATTGATATCATAGGCAAAGTTAGACCAAAAGCTTAATATGGTCATGAATTCATACTTCTTGCCATTGATTACTTCACTAAGTAGGTAGAGGCTGCTTCATGTAAGGTTATTCATGCTGTGGCAGATTTCATTAGAACCAATCTCATCTGTAGATATGGTCTTCCTTTTTTTTCAGCTCATCTCTGACAATGGCTTGCACTTTGAGGATGAAGGAGGAGCCGTGGTAGAAGAATATTAGGGATTTCCCGTCAAAAAGATTCTCCCTACCAACCCCAACCCAATGGATCCCTTTCCAGGGTTGTAGGAACAGAAATAAGAAGGGATAAGAACGGTTAAGGCCGATTGACCGAAAGTTTAAGGCGCGGGGACACTCATTAGATTTGTTATGCCATTCTTTTTAACAACAGAAACAAAAGAGTGACGAGCTATAAAGGAAAGAGCTATTGACCCGAGCCGCCCCGAAGAAATGGGAGCAGAAAGGGGGTTCTAGAACTGGATTGTTGAGCAAATACCATAGCACATAGTACTCGGAGCCCAGAGACCAAGACTCAATTCATAAAAGCTCGAACTTACCCATCCGAACAAGACGCACATATCCCCTTGGGGGTCTGACTAGTGAGCCGGGCAGGAAGCTGCCAAAGCGACGAAAGTCTCCGCAACTGTACTAACGAGAGTTCACCATCTCCGAGCGGGCAAACTTCTGGATTGTGAGCTTTCTCACCATTTCGACATCTCTTTACCATTTCATCGCCGCAATCAGACAAAAGGAGACCCGGTCCAACGCATAAGACTACTACATGGACCATATTTCAATGGTACAAGACCTTTTCCCGTGCGATTCAATCCATCTGCTTTAGATCACAAAAAAGCGTATATAACTAGTTAATAGAATGAACCAGCACTAGTCATCCCATTCTTTTTTGGTTTAAACCCCCCACCCTATTGTTGTTTGTTACAGGTGTCCTTGAGTGGAATTCAGGGAATCAGAAAGTAGGGGCAGTAAACGCCTTTCTACTAGAAGGAAGGCTGGCGTCCAGAGGCACTACTAGGAATAGGGACAAGGAATGACTCCACTTTTGAAGATTCTAACCGCACACAAGCCAGCGGTTTTCATGTCTTGGAAAGACAGAATTGGCTGGCTCGTGCACACACACATAGAACTTCTTACCGCCAGGGAGGGTTCTGGATCTAATAAGCAGAAATTGCTGGGCTCCTTTCTTTGAAAGCGGGGTTGCCTAAGAAAGCGCCTTTTCCTACTTAGAATGCCGGTTTTCGTCACTCTTATTTGAGTTGATGAGGTGATCTGATCTCGCCTCTAGGCAGGTCGAAGAGAAGGTTGTTATCACAGTCCTACCGCCGAATACAACAATTAGACTGCTCTGTTAGGAAGTGCTTTCTCCCAGACATTCCCGGGTCTAAGTTCGCTAGACCAAGCAGTAAATAAGACGTATGTAGCGGTAGGCAGTTATAGACGTGTGGGGCCTTTTCCTATCTTCCTCGCCCACCGTTCTTGGTTACGAAACCGCGCTCCCGGGTCGGTCCTTTCGCCTGGCCACCACCCACAGGGGACAAGGCCTTCTTCTCCAGTCGCGGATTCTCCACCGGTTCTTCTTCGGATTCGGATGTAGATGTGTCTGCTGAAAGCCTAGGTTGACTATTATATATACCCCAGAGTAACCACTTCCGGAAAAAAATTTCATCTGGAAAGGGTTCTCCTTCTTTGTGAAGCGGAGACAGGTTAAGATGTGGTGGTGTCCGCCCTCATTCACATTGGTGAGGGTATGCCGTGCCATTTACCTTACACTGGGAGTACTACTTAAGACAAGCAAACACGGCAGGTTGGAAAGGCCCAGCCCACAAAAGCTCAGTTTCAATTGAGTCTAAGTGAATACACTACGCCATATAGTTCGGGCAGTTCGGGATAAGAAAGCTTCTTACCAGCGTTAGGAGGAAAGAGTTGTTCAAGAAGAAAGCTGTACATGAAGGTACGGTATCCGCAGTTGGTGTTATAGAAGTGGCGGTCTTGAATAAGCAAGCGGTGCAATTTCTGTTACAAAAAGAGCTGTTGAGTAAATAGAAGCTCTGGTCCTATCCTGTTGATGACGAATAAGAGTTTTTGCTATAGCCTTCATGTGGTGATACCAACTAGTATCATATAGTTGAGTGAAAGCTAGATATCCCTTTCATTCCGGAAGTTATCGCTTACCGAGCCACGCGAAGAGTACCAGACCGGTGCTTGTACGTCTGCCCATTCCAGGGTCGATAGAGTCTACGAACGGAGTGAACCAAGTCAAATGAATTGTTTTTCGAGACCAAGAGTGAGTCGTAGATAGAAAGACCTCTCCTATCCGCTGCTCATGGACGGGACTCTGGGAAAAGAAAAGGGTTCTTAGATACCTTCTTAAAGTTCAGTAGAGAAATGAAGTCCTTCTTTACTTGAGCACTGGTTAGACCGCTTGCAGGCTTTCTTATGGAACTAAAGCATAATATGACTTGCTTAATGGATTTCTGGCTGTAGCTGTAACCATTGGCATTGTCTGTCCCAGCGGGGTAATGGTAACGCGAATCCCTTTAGTTCGATTTGATCCTTATGGGTTCCAAACCTTTTGAATCAAAGTAGAGTAGGTTTAGGTTGCTTTCTTTTTCAATCTTTCTCTGATCCTAGCCGTGTAGTGGATCCGGCTTTAGTCGGCTAAAAAGAGGTGTGTGTGGCCGGGCTTCTTTCTTTATAGTGCTGCCCGCCCCCTTCTTCATTCATCCATTTAGGCCCGACTAGGAACACGTGGATCCAGGGAACCTGGCTCGGGAACAGCTTCTTACTAGTGGGGGCTAATCACAGTAAGAGAGTCCAATCTCTGAAATAGAGCTTAGTCTCTCCATAGTAGTATACTAGTAGAAAGCGTAGGTTATGACTTGATCCAATAGAGTCAGAACACCTTTATATCTAAAAGAAATGGTGCTCGATGAAACAATCCAGATTCCACACTATGCTGTGGGCTGGGGGTAGAGCTGCTCTGCGAAGCTGGGCGTTAAGTGTTCTTATGGAGGAACCATAGACGAAAGAGAATAGAAAGGGCCTTCAAAAAAGAGCGATGGAGTGATGGGCAACCTTAGTCTATATGTTGCTCGTGAGCCGCCAAGTACCAGTCTCGCAACATGGCGCAAAAGGATCGGTCCTTCACTTGCTGATCGTTCGCGAGTCGAACTCGCTCTCTTGCCACGCCCTTCACTCACTCGCTTGAGTCGGACTCAATCACTCTTTTTGTTTGGAGGATCATTCGTTCTTCACTCTCTTGCTATTACCCGCAGGGAGCGCAGCAACCAAGGTGCATATTATCATATAGAAACAAGCGAAGCGTAGCGAATCACATAGATAAGCCCCTACCTGCCAGCGCGCGGATGGATAGGGCGGGCGAAGCGCGAAGAGGATGGATGTCTGAGCGGTTGAAAGAGTCGGTCTTGAAAACCGAAGTATTGATAGGGATACCGGGGGTTCGAATCCCTCTCCATCCGCGAAAGAGACGAGACACACGGGAATGATTTTTTCCAGAAATAGAGGGCTAGAGGGGTCCTCTCCCTAAGGGTCGAGCACTTCATTCCTCAAATAGCTATGGCTTTTCTTTATTCCTTTGGTGCCGGTGATTTCATCACTTGACGACTCGAAAAGACAATTCATGATGGATTGGTTTAGCCCGTTTTACCCTCTCTTTCCCGTTACTTAAAGTTCATTTTTTGATTTCATCCACCCACGCATCACAGTAATCTCAGACAGTACCTGCTGACACTCATCTTCATAGAGGTCAGTAGTGTCTTAAGATCTGTAGGCTTATAAGCCTTCCGCAGGCGATCTATAAGAAAGCCTCGGAGATACGGATTAAGTGGACGACCGCGGCCAAGCCATATCTCAAGTGGTAAGTTACGCTTATCCCAAATCGCGCGAAGTCGTAAGACTTTGGGCGACTGAGTATGGTTTAAGCGCGAAAGCGTTCTATACCCAATCCCATACAGACGACAGAACGTACTAAACCGTTTAATCGGATAAAGATTTAAAACGGAATAGAGTCCTGGAATATGATGGGAGTTGAGCAGGTTTCTAACAGACACAGGAGAGAAATCCTTAGTCATGTTATGACACCTAAAACGCTTCGCAAACTCAGCACCACCAGTGTTAGAAACTAAAGACTTAGGTATAGATATATCTACGCCAAAGTCACTAACTATTTGGTGGTACTTGGACGCAACTCGTTCATCGGCGATACATACGTCATCGCCTAAGATAGCATAACGATCGAAATATCGACCCGGATACACCAGCTCTGCACAATATTGCACCACTAAGTGGTGGCTTAGAGTGAAGAGCGGCCAAGACGACAAATATCCTAATGGCTGACCTACAGCGAAATTCACTACAGGTCGGCCCTTGGCAAAAGGATATTCTACAAGAACACCAGTATTCGGAGGACGCTCAATCTGGTTTGTAACCACATGAGGGTCCGATGGATGAACAGGTGACCTGCAGAACGGTACCTCAAATAACGATAAGGAGAGGATAGAGGTAACAAAACCTTCAACCTCCCTACCGAAGAGGACCGCTAAGACGTCTCCTTGTAGATATAAGGGCCACCTATCTGTGGCGGACTTAAGATCATACGAGAAAACGTTCTTAGATCCAACCAGCCTATCTAACTAAGGGTGACAACTGATTATAGGTGCCATCCATAGGTAGCGTTGCTAAAGCACTCATTAACCAATCGTGTAAAGGCTTTAACAACCGCTGGTTGTTATAGTTGCCAATTGCGAATATTCGTCGCTTTCCTGTGCCAGATTCTGTAGACTGAGCTAACCTACCGGGCGAACCATATTTTGGTATACCACCCCGGTTCCCCTCGAATTGCTGTTGGAATATGGGGTATGAAGCCCGCATAGACCACAGAGAAATCTCTGTATTACAGCGATCAAGGGCATAACGGACATAAGGAAACCAAAGTGGAAATCCAGGCTCAGCGAAGTCGCAATCGACCGGGTCAGAGTACAACTCGTAAGCCAGGAACCATTCAAATTCCTCTTTTAGATTGAGGAAGATTCCTTTTTTGTCTTTCCATTTGGACCCTCTGTCGGAAGGTATAGCTTTCCACGTGGGTTCCCATGTGATCCCTTGATACATAGGGATGGTTAGCGCACGTTTCCAGTACCGATGGAGCAATTTTGGGACATGACAAATGAATTGAGATATTGCATTCTCAACTCTGTCAACGTCCTTAAACGGTGACACAATACTCTTTTTTAGTATAGAACGGTCGACTCGCTTAGCGAGACGAATCGCTCGACACAAAGAGAAGTAAGATAAATATATCTTAACAAATGTGTCAGCACGTTCATCCTTCTTTAAAATAAGTTTTCGATGATAAGAAGGAATGATCCTCGGTAAACCGGAACCAGTCAAAGACACAGGTACGGGTAATTGAGATTTAGGTTGAGGAACCCCAGCGTAAGCTTTCTGCAAGCATACAGCAGCTTGCTTCAAATAAAGCGAAGCGAACAAGGGGCCAGACCTCTTCCGTAAATACAAAACCCGCTTGGCAACTAGGTGAGCTCCGCTCCGACACAAAGCTCCTTGGTTAAACCATCAGTGATCACTAGAATCACCTTGTTAAAGGTAGATTTTAGTGACCCAAGATCTTCTAAGATCTTGTACCACTTGATGGCTTTCAATGCCAGAAGTTTATCAAAGAGTAGCCTCATAGAAGTCATAGCAAGAATTTCTTTCTATGGTTCCTAGTCAGGTGCGACCTGACGCAGAGAAGTGTCCAGACCAAGGATGATTAAATCTCCGCTGAGCTGGCTTCCCCGTCACCGCTCCCTTCCTGCGCTTAGGCCCATTCCTAATCTTATTTATTGTAAAGCCCTTCTGCACCTAAAGCACCAAGAGAAACTCGATCCCTCTATCCCGTACGGAAAGAAGTAAGGTTTTCTGCTCTTTCGAAGATCCGGATTAGATTTTGCTTCTTATTTTGTTCAGCCAGTGAGATAACTCTTTCCGGCTTAGCCGAACGGGGGTCACAAACAAAAGCTAATTGAACTGATGCCCTTGCCCTAAAAGCCCTTCCTCCACAACTTGAAGCAAGACTCGATCGAATCCGAAAGGGAAATGTCCTTTTCAAAAATATATCTTTCTCCGACAACAGATCTGGATGAGATAGGATAGCTGCATTTCTTCCTTCAACTGCGCTTAGCCGGCCCAAAGCTTCCATTCGAGCTGGATCTGATGGCGTCTGCTTTCAATGACAGTTCGATTCCCGCTAGTTGAAAAGGCTGGATTGGATTTCCTGAGGGCTTCGATCCATTGTGATTTGGTTCCTTGGTGTGGAGAGATCTCCGCCATAAAACTAAAACAGAGAGCTCGTAGGCCTTATTCTGCAGATCAAAGAGCGACGTAATCCCCCATTCATCCGAACTAGTATTTTAGTATAGAACTTTCGGCATTCTGAGCCGACTACTACGACTACATGCGCATCTAGTG